ATTAGTATCTCTTTTTTCTTTTTTCGGAAGGAAAGGGAAAAAAAACACCTAAATTCTAAACTAGAGTAAAAAGGCTAATCAGTTATTTCTTCCACGGACCCGAGGATACCAATATTAGCACTGATGGTGCGAAAATGTAATTCGCTATTCAAACAACTATTCAGAGTTCGTAGAGCTCCTTGTAAAGCTTGTTGGAAAACTTGCTGTCGTACCTGATTAACCGCTCTTTGTTGTTCAAAAAGAAGAGTTTCATTTTTGTAATTTTCTAATCGTTCCAAACTATCGCAAGTAGCATTAATCAAATTTATTTTCTCTCTTTCTATCTCAGAGTATCCATTCAGTCGATACTCATCTGCTTCCATTTCCACTTTACGTAATCGAGCCCGCGCTCTTTCGAGCTGTTCAATGGCCCCTCTACGTAATTCTTCTGAATTTCTAATAGTACTCAAGATCCTCTGTTTTCGCTTATCTAATAAATCATTTAATGAAAGTAGATTATCTTTGCATTCATTTCACAACTCTCATATCTCTTCCCGAACCAAACATGAATCTTTCGATTCATTTGGCTCTCACGCTCAATTGTTTCTTTTCTTTGATGGACATTCCCATATCGAATGAGCCTATCCTCTCTTGAGCCTATCCTCTCTTTTCTGTTCGTATTCAAAGATATCGAAACTGATCTAACATCAGAATATTAGTATAGGAGGACTCTTCAAACCAGACAAAAAATATAAAATAGTCAGCAAAGTTGTTTCTTTATTTGTTCTTTATTTACAAACTAAATTATATTTATTATTTTAGATTTTTTGTATTTTTATATTTATAATAAAAATACAAAAAATCTTTAATTATTAATAAGAATTAAATAATGAATTTAATAATTAAAATTAAATAATAAATAATAAATAAATATAAATAATAAAAATATAAAAATATATAAAAATAAATATATAAATATAAATATATAAAAATATATAAAATATATATATAAATATATAAATATATAAATATATAAATATATAAAATATATATATAAATATAATAAATAATATAAATATAATAAATAAGAAATATAATAATAATATATAATTCTAATTTATATAGTTATAGTTATAAATAATATATAAATAATATTAAATAAAAAAATATAAATATTAAATAAAAAAATATAAATAAATTAAAAATAAATTATAAATTAAATAAAAAAAGAATTCTATTCTTTCTTATTTATATGCTATGATAAATTAGAAATTAGATAAAAATATTAATATTGAATTATTTAATATTAATATAATTAATATATTAAAATGAAATATTTTAAATATTAACATTAATATAATTATAATAGAAATATAAAATAATAAATTAATAATTTAATAAAATTTAATAAAATAATAATTAATTAATTAATATAAAATATAATTATAAATTATAATATATATAATAGAAATATAATATAATATATATAATAGAAATATAAAATAATATATAATTAATATATAATATATAATAAAAATTATTAAAATAATAATTAATAACTAATAAGAATTATATAAATAATATAATAATAAATAATATAAATATAAAATATAATAAATATAAATAATAAATATATAAAAATTAATAAATATATAAAAATATTCAATATATTAAATATAAATAAAAATATGAAATATAAATTTATAATAGAAATTTTATATTTCTAATTTATAATATAATAAATAATATAATAAATAAAAAAAAATATAATTCTAAAATAGAATAATATTCTAATTTATTCTAATTTCTTATTTTTAGAATTTATATTTAAAATTCTGAACTTCATTCTCATTATTATTTTATTATTATAATGAGTAATGAGATTTATTTTTTTCATCCAAAAAATTCCAAAAATTTATCTTTTTTATACAATACATAGGTCGTCGATTCGGCAGTGGATAAAAAAAAGGGGGGGAGATACCCATCTTTCCTGTACCTGTAAATGGTTCAAATAAATTTATCCATATGAGTATTCTACATCGGATAAATTCCCAATTCTTCATTTTTTTTTATCATTTAAAAAACATTTCGGTACTAACGTAGCGGTAGAAAGAGTACCATGGTATGCTGTGCCTGGACTTCAAACAATTTATCTTTAACCATGTAAAAGACCTCAAAATTATTGGTTGATAGAGAATCAAAGTTCATTTACCAATTAGTCACGAAATGCTATGGTTCTTAGATATGATTTCTGAATGAAATCCAATTACGAAGTAATTCGTCGAGATTGTGCACCCTTTTTCCTATTTCTGCTATAAAGCTAAAAAAATAAAAAAAGAATACATAAATATAAAGAAAGTGCAGCCGGTGAAATCCAACCTATTCTTGAAATACACAACTCGCACACACTCCCTTTCCAAAAAAAATCAATACACCCAGCACTACGCTTAGATTTATTGGATTTGTTGCTAAAATATCGGTATTAAACTCGAAACTCCCAGCGTATGGCCAGTGCCCCACGTAAACAAAAGAATCGGTTATATTTTTCATATGCTCCCCTCTTATAGATAGGACTAACAAAGAACAGAGTTCTTTTTGTATCACTCCGCTCACCTCCCCCTTTTTTTTATCTATTTATTTTTGTATTTTCTTAATAGAAATAGATTCCATTAAGAATAAGAAATGGAATTTTACTAAACTAAGAACGAAAGGGAAGAAAGCGAGTGGATCCGCTAATTCCTTATCCTCAAATCAGTCCTTCCAAAAGTATTGTTTCGACAAAAAAAAAAATAGTTATAGTTATAGGAGTAAAGTGTTGATATAATTCGAAGGAGCAAAGGGCAAATACGAGTTAATAAAATAATAAAAAAGATAGGTCCCCTTTTTTTACATTTCGATTCTACGATGAAATTAAACAAAAGGATTTGCAAATAAAAGAGCTAATGCCACGACCAGTCCATAAATTGTTAAAGCTTCCATAAAAGCCAGACTAAGCAATAAAGTACCTCGTATTTTACCCTCTGCTTCTGGTTGTCTCGCAATACCTTCTACAGCTTGGCCCGCAGCAGTACCTTGACCAACCCCAGGTCCAATAGAAGCAAGCCCTACAGCCAATCCAGCAGCAATAACGGAAGCAGCAGAAATAAGTGGATTCATGGTAATTTCCTCGTACCAAAAGAAAGAAATGGTTAATGATACAACCAACCAATGAATTACTACTTAATCTTTATCTACTTCTTTTTATACTTCTACTTTTACTTTGACTATTTACTTTACTACACTACTTTTTTACTTTACTTAAACTTATTTTACTTACTTATTTTTTTATTTATTTTCTTTTTGATTGACCCTTATCACTAAAATCTATCGGGTCGAAGTAGCTAAAAACTCCAACAGAATATTACTGAATTTTCAGAACTACTTCCATATACCGTATACCGTTTTTCCTTTCTTTCTACCCATGATGGAGTTTTATGTAAACGGTTTTAGTCATTGTGTTTTCTTGTTTATAAACTCTTCTATTCTTTCATTCAATTAACAATCACAGAAAAAATAGAAAAAGGACTGATATTGTAATCCATATAAATGAAGTTGGCTAGAAAAAAAGAGATAGGGATAATTCCTATCTAACTAGTAAATAACATATACTTTTGTTTCTTCCATAACGTAAACCACCTGCACTTTTTATTCTATTAACTATTAAATCGTATTCTGGAACCATTCTTCGAAACATACACAAGGACTGATACTCATAGACATTACATATATATAGTAGGACCCCCCAACCCTTCTTTCTATTCCAAACTCTGCAATATCATCTATCTTTATTCATATATACAATAGATACATATTTGTAGCTATTTGCATTTTCTTCTACAACCCTGTGGATTATATTGAACCCTGCATTGCTTGAATTGGGATAAGCTTAAAAAAAACTATTTCGAAAGTTAGTCAATGATGACCCTCCATGGATTCACCTATATAAGCCGCAGCCAAAGTTGCAAAAATAAGAGCTTGAATACCACTTGTAAATAATCCAAGAAACATGACAGGTATAGGAACTACTGAAGGCACTAAAGAAACAAGAACAACAACTACTAATTCATCAGCCAATATATTCCCGAAAAGTCGAAAACTAAGAGATAAAGGTTTTGTGAAATCTTCTAGGATATTAATTGGTAAAAGTATTGGAGTTGGTTGAATGTATTTCCCGAAATATCCCAATCCTTTTTTGCTAAGACCCGCATAGAAATATGCCACTGACGTGGGTAAAGCTAAAGCAACAGTAGTATTTATATCATTCGTGGGCGCAGCTAACTCCCCATGAGGTAACTTTATGATTTTCCAAGGTAAAAGAGCACCTGACCAGTTCGAAACAAAAATAAATAGGAACATCGTTCCAATAAATGGAACCCAAGGACCATACTCCTCTCCAATCTGAGTTTTGCTCAAGTCTCGAATAAATTCAAGGACATATTCGAAGAAATTCTGCCCGTCGGTCGGAATGGTTTGTGGATTCCGAACAGCTATGATGGCTGAACCTAATAAGATAGCAATTACAACCCAAGAAGTGATAAGTACTTGGGCATGAATTTGTAAACCTCCTATTTCCCAATATAAATGTTGGCCTACTTCTACACCTGACATATCGTATAACCCTTTGAGTGTTTTAATGGAACATGGTATAACATTCATATTGTCCTCTAATAGAAATCGAACTTAAAAAAAGGAATTATTTTGATTCAACCATCTCTTTCTCAACTCATCTACCTTCATTCATGAATTTCAGTTAGGAATCATATATCCTATATTTAGGATACCAAGAAATCACATAAAATCAAAAAAAAAAAATATTAAAATTCAATATTCAAAACATAGTTAAAACTCCAAGAAATGCAAACCAAAATAATAACCAATCAAAGAAATCCATGGAGTTCACCAAAAACGAACTAATCTTCTTCTTCTTAACTATGAAATTATAAGATAATCAACCTTTTTTTATATAGCTATTTCGGCCCTCACAAATTGCGGATACTAATTTGGTAAGAATCAATCGAATCGAAGCTATAGCATCATCGTTGGCCGGAATAGAAATATCTGCAAGATCTGGGTCACAATTTGTATCGATTAAACAAATCGTCGGAATACCCAAAATGACACATTCTCGAAGAACCGTATATTCTTCTTGCTGATCAACGATAATTACAATATCGGGCAATCCCGTCATATATTTGATCCCGCCCAGATATGTTTGCAAGGTGGATAACTTTCTCTTCAACATTGCTGCATCTCCTTTTGGGAGACTGTTGAGTTTCCCCATTTTTTGTTCTGCTCTTAAGTCCCTGAACTTCTGAAGTCTTGTTTCTGTAGTAGACCAATTCGTTAACATACCACCAAGCCATTTTTTATTAACATAATGGCATCTAGCCCTTATTGCTGCTGATGCTACTAAATCCGCTGCTTTATTTTTGGTGCCAACGATTAAGAAGTTTTTTCCTCTACTTGCTGCATCAAAAACTAAATCGCAGGCTTCTGATAAGAAACGAGCAGTTATAGTAAGATTTGTAATATGAATACCTTTACGCTTTGCAGAGATGTAAGGAGCCATTCTAGGATTCCATTTCTTAGTACCATGACCAAAATGAACTCCCGCTTCCATCATCTCTTCCAAATTGATGTTCCAATATCGTCTTCCCATTTTCCCACACTTCTCTTTGTTTTTTTCAAAGAGATTCAGTACCCTGTGAAATAAATAATTGTTCCGACGGAACCTTCTACCAGGATTGACCATTGATCTACGACCCAAACCATGAATTTATTTTCATTCTTTATTTTTCGTTGATTACCAAATCCATAATCGGACCAGAGAGTTCAAGTAAAAAGAATGAACCTCTTGTTAGGAATTAATAAATTATGTAAATGATTGGTCTGATGTCCCATGGAAATTGTTTGGGACGCAAGAACAAAAAAATTCTCTATAGTGTAACAAAATATCTCTCATTTCCAATTCGAATAGATTCTTCCTTTTTATTTTCAAATGAATGTTTTTATCTTGCTTTGAACGATGTACTAATTTTTTGAATCCAGTACCAACCGGTATAATCCCCCCCAGAACAACGTTCTCTTTCAGCCCTTTCAACCAATCAATACGACCTCGTAGAGCAGCTTTTGCTAAAACTCGAGCAGTTTCTTGAAAACTCGCTTCGGATATGAAACTTTGAGTATTCAGAGATGACTTCGTTATTCCCAATAAGATTGCCCGATAACAGATCGCTTCGTCCAAAGCACGCCCTGCTCGCTCTGCTCGCAACAATCCAATCAGTTCCCCAGGTGAAAAAACATTAGACATTCCATCTTCTGAAACCAACACTTTTGATGTTACTTGACGTACAATAATCTCTATATGTCTATTATGGATCTGTACCCCCTGGGATCGATAAACCTTTTGGATCTTATTAACCAAAGAGATACGACTTTGGGCTATGGTTAGTTCAGCTCCAATCAAGAATCCCCAGGGGATCCCAAGAATCCTTCGGATACGTTCGTCCCAACCTTCAACTCTCCTTTCGAGGTTCATCGATATTGAATCAATTGAACGAACTTCTAAGATTTGTTCCACTTTTGGAAGACCTTGCGTGATATCGCCGGATCTCGATTTTTCATATATAAATGTAATTAATGTATCTCCTTCATAAAAAGTTTCCCCATAATGGCCATGAACAGTTGCTCCCGGAGTGACCAAATAGGGCTTAGCTGATCTTATAACTAAAGAGTCAACATGAACAATGAAAATTTGACCAGATTTTTTTATGCGTGATCCGTATTTCAATAGACATACATTTTCACAAAGAAATAGGCCAAGGCTAATTATTGTCCATGCCTCTTCACAATAATCGTGATGGAGAAAACACCAATTCAAATGGAATGAATTCCAAATGATGTTACTACATGGATCGGGATTATAAATACTCCTATTTTCATCTAGGAAACAGTATTGAAATTGAAGTACTTGGAAAGTCTGTTGAAAATTGTCAAGTAACAAATATTTCTTTAAAAAGATTTTATTATAAGTTATTAAATAGTAAGATGAACAAGGATTCGCTATTTTAGGTACAATAGTCCCTAAGGGACCCAACAAATCCCTAATTGTATTCATGGGATACGATTCTTTTGTCGCATTATTATATCTCGAAGTATTGAAGGGGCCAATTCGAGAACAATTGGATGATGACAAAATTCGGAAAGATTGGCATTCCTTATTTCGATTCAACAACGTACCAAGAGTTCCCTGATGTTGGGGAAATGATTGAGTCTTCGCCTTGGAATCAAAAGGATTGATATTGGTACGATCTAATCCAATATTGGAAATCAATCCCGAACCTGGCGTATCATACCTTTTTACGGTATACGAAATAGTGGACTTTACTAACTCAATTCTGATGAAATCACGAAGCAGATCATTTGCCCTTATTTCAACAAAGGAAGCATGAACCTCTTCTTCTTCTTCTATAGAACCCTTTT